TGAATCTAACCGGAGTTCGCGGTGGTGGAGGAACCGGATCGGAAAAAAGAGGGATTCTAGTTGTAAGATATCTAATGAAACCGTAGCTGGAATTGAGATCTCATTCAAAGAGAAAGATAGCAAATATCTGGAGTTTCTTTTTTTATCCTATACGGATGATCCGATCCGCAAGGACCATGATTGGGAATTGTTTGATCGTCTTTCTCCGAGGAAGAAGCGAAACATAATCAACTTGAATTCGGGACAGCTATTCGAAATCTTAGGGAAAGACTTGATTTGTTATCTCATGTCTGCTTTTCGTGAAAAAAGACCAATTGAAGGGGAGGTTTTCTTCAAACAACAAGGAGCTGAGGCAACTATTCAATCAAATGATATTGAGCATGTTTCCCATCTCTTCTCGAGAAACAAGTGGGGTATTTCTTTGCAAAATTGTGCTCAATTTCATATGTGGCAATTCCGCCAAGATCTCTTCGTTAGTTGGGGGAAGAATCAGCACGAATCGGATTTTTTGAGGAACGTATCGAGAGAGAATTTGATTTGGTTAGACAATGTGTGGTTGGTAAACAAGGATCGGTTTTTTAGCAAGGTACGGAATGTATTGTCAAATATTCAATATGATTCCACAAGATCTATTTTCGTTCAAGTAAGGGATTCTAGCCAATTGAAAGGATCTTCTGATCAATCCATAGATCATTTCGATTCCATTAGAAATGAGGATTCGGAATATCACACATTGATCGATCAAACAGAGATTCAGCAACTAAAAGAAAGATCGATTCTTTTGGATCCTTCCTTTCTTCAAACGGAACGAACAGAGATAGAATCAGATCGATTCCCGAAATGCCTTTTTGGATCTTCCTCAATGTCCCGGCTATTCACGGAACGTGAGAAGCAGATGAATGATCATCTGCTTCCGGAAGAAATCGAAGAATTTCTTGGGAATCCTACAAGATCAATTCGTTCTTTTTTCTCTGACAGATGGTCAGAACTTCATCTGGGTTCGAATCCTACTGAGAGGTCCACTAGAGATCAGAAATTTTTGAAGAAAAAACAAGATGTTTCTTTTGTCCCTTCCAGGCGATCGGAAAATAAAGAAATGGTTGATATATTCAAGATAATTACGTATTTACAAAATACCGCCTCAATTCATCCTATTTCATCAGATCCGGGATGTGATATGGTTCCGAAGGATGAACCGGATATGGACAGTTCCAATAAGATTTCATTCTTGAAAAAAAATCCATTTTTTGATTTATTTCATCTATTCCATGACCGGAACAAAGGGGGATACACGTTACACCACGATTTTGAATCAGAAGAGAGATTTCAAGAAATGGCAGATCTATTCACTCTATCAATAACCGAGCCGGATCTGGTGTATCATAGGGGATTTGCCTTTTCTATTGATTCCTACGGGTTGGATCAAAAAAAATTCTTGAATGAGGTATTCAACTCCAGAGATGAATCGAAAAAGAAATCTTTATTGGTTCTACCTCCTCTTTTTTATGAAGAGAATGAATCTTTTTATCGAAGGATCAGAAAAAAATCGGTCCGGATCTACTGCGGGAATGATTTGGAAGATCCAAAACTAAAAACAGCGGTATTTGCTAGCAACAACATAATGGAGGCAGTCAATCAATATAGATTGATCCGAAATCTGATTCAAATCCAATATAGCACCTATGGGTACATAAGAAATGTATCGAATCGATTCTTTTTAATGAATAGATCCGATCGCAACTTCGAATATGGAATTCAAAGGGATCGAATAGGAAATGATACTCTGAATCATATAACTATAATGAAATATACGATCAACCAACATTTATCGAATTTGAAAAAGAGTCAGAAGAAATGGTTTGATCCTCTTATTTCTCGAACCGAGAGATCCATGAATCGGGATCCTGATGCATATAGATACAAATGTTCCAATGGGAGCAAGAATTTCCAGGAACATTTGGAACATTTCGTTTCTGAACAGAAGAACCGTTTTCAAGTAGTGTTCAATCGATTACGTATTAATCAATATTCGATTGATTGGTCCGAGGCTATCGACAAACAAGATTTGTCTAAGTCACTTCCTCTCTTTTTGTCCAAGTCACTTCCCTTTTTGTCCAAGTCACTTCCCCTTTTCTTTGTGAGTATCGGGAATATCCCCATTCATAGGTCCGAGATCCACATCTATGAATTGAAAGGTCCGAATGATCAACTCTGCAATCAGTTGTTAGAATCAATAGGTGTTCAAATCGTTCATTTGAATAAATTGAAACCCTTTTTATTTTTATTGGATGATCATGATACTTCCCAAAGACCGAAATTCTTGATCAATGGAGGAACAATATTACCATTTTTGTTCAAAAAGATACCAAAGTGGATGATTGACTCATTCCATACTAGAAATAATCGCAGGAAATCCTTTGATAACACGGATTCCTATTTCTCAATGATATCCCAGGATCGAGACAATTGGCTGAATCCCGTGAAACCATTTCATAGAAGT